CTGCCAAGAAGCACAAGCCAGAAAATACAATATGTGCCCCGGCTACACCTTCGTAACTCCAAATACCCGGATTTGTGCCAGTCCCTCCTGTGATACTCCAACCGCCCCATGAATTGGTTATTCCTAAACGAGTCATGAAAGGAATAACAAACATACCCTGTCTCCACATTGGATCAAGAACAGGGTCAGAGGGATCAAAAACTGCTAATTCATACAGAGCCATTGAACCGGCCCAACCAGAAACCAGAGCTGTATGCATTATATGGACAGCAAGCAACCGACCGGGATCATTCAACACAACAGTATGAACACGATACCAAGGTAAACCCATGGAAATACCCCTTTATCAAACAAAAGTAGACACTACGTAACTTTATTGCATTGAAAAAGACTCTACTATAGACTATGCTATAGATCCCCTTTCCTTTGTTCAGTGGATTCTCTTAGAATAAGTAAAATAAGGGGGGGAGTGTTCTATTTTTTTGATAATATATAGAACAATTATGTTCGTAGGAACAAGGCGAAGCAGATTTATTCTATACTCAATAAGTACCAATACGCAATGGGGGTTGAAACTACTCCTTATGAGGGAATATGCGCATACTACTTCATCATTAGAAAGACCTATTTTAAATAATTTTTCTTTATTCATTCTGTCTTCGTTTTATTATATTATGTATGAAGTTTTCTAATCTATGGATAAACTAACATAAGGGCTAATATTAGTAGAAAGGTAGAAAGACCATAAATCCATTCTTACGTTTCCACATCAAAGTGAAATATAGTATTTAGTTCTTTTTTTTTTTATTTAATGCCTATTGGTGTTCCAAAAGTACCTTTTCGGAGTCCTGGAGAGGAAGATGCATCTTGGATTGACGTATAGTGCGACTTGTCAGATATATTGGGTCATATGGGATTTACCCGTTTTCTCCCTCGATCGAGATATCCTCCATTTTGCCCAAAAGAAATATAAATTGAATCATAAAAAATTGGGAGCGTGAAGCAAAAATTAGGAAAGTGAAGTGCAATGCCACTCAATCCCCCCTTTTTTTGGAGGCAATTCATATTATTATCAATTTTAATAATTTATGGTTATCTTCGTTGGACTAATAAAATTTAGTATTTCAGGCTCCGTTTAACAAATAATCCAATTACTCATTATATATGATTACGACTTGTATCATAAATGATTTGATTCCTATTTATAAAGAAAATTGATCTCAAATCGTTAATCAATCGAGTAATATAGATGAATTGAATCCCATCAAATATTTGATTTGGTAGAAGGCATGAAATTAATAATTAATTAAGAAATCATAGCAATTAAAGAAGTGGTAAGGGAAGCCTTTAGTCCTATATATACAAATAAAAATAGGTCGGATCTTTATCCGGAGTAGAACATAAACCTAAAAAGATTTAAGAAACCCATTCAGGAACAAGAAAATTCCATCGCGATTTGGATCTCAATGAAAAAATACATCAATGATAAGTTAATTCGATAAGTTTGAAATTCTTTTTTTATATTCTAACATAAGAAAAGGAGTCAAAAAAAATCTTTCTTTATTGAAAAATCGAAGAAAAAGCCTTTTCGTTTAAAATTAGAAAGAGCCTACTATGACTATGCTATGTATGATATGACAAAACGAAAGAGAGCTGGAATCTACACATTGATTTTTTCAACAATTTTTTTGAACCGTATGCATAAAAAAGTGCATGTACGGTTTCTAAGGGATACAACTTTACCCTAATCAACCGACTTTATCGAGAAAGATTACTTTTTTTAGGCCAAGCAGTTGATAGCGAGATCTCAAATCAGCTTATTGGTCTTATGGTATATCTAAGTATTGAAGATGATACCAAAGATCTTTATTTGTTTATAAACTCTCCTGGTGGATGGTTAATACCTGGAGTAGCTATTTTTGATACTATGCAATTTGTGCGACCAGATGTACATACAATATGCATGGGCTTAGCTGCCTCAATGGGATCTTTTATCCTGGTTGGAGGAGAAATTACCAAACGTCTAGCATTCCCTCACGCTTGGCGCCAATGCGGTTTTTTGAGAGAAACAAAAGACTATGCCTTCGCCATATGAAATAGGAATATTTAAGTAAAAATAGCATGGCATTTAGAATTCGATATGAGAAAATTTTGATTATTTTTCAAAACAAAAAATTATATTATATATCGAGAGAGTAGTATGAAATAAAGGGTATTTCTGATTTTATCTTATCCATGGGGAATACTGTTCAGCGTCACAAACTTTTTCATAACCTAGACCTCTTAATAATATTTATTGTATAAATAAAAAATATTTATTTATTTGATCGGATCAAAAAGAAACTTTGGGATTGCTGACTAACAGACAAATAAATACCAAAAAATCAATAATAAATATATAAAGCAACGGAACCATCATAGTATTTTTTAACTCCTCCAAAAAGAAGGGTGGTAATTTGATCATTTACCAATATGAGTCTTTTAGATCCTAGTTATCTCT